TAAAAATATAAATTATAATAATGAAAGACTTTTTAATTGAAAAAAATCATAATAAATAGAGATTCTCCTAAAATGGAAATCTTTTTTTTTTTATTTTGATGAGAGGTTCGGGCAGAAATAGACTTTTTTTTTTCTAAAAAAAAAGCTATCGAATGAATCGTTGTACATTTCAATTTGAATTTGGAATTAGGCCGAAAATCCAAGTGATTATTAACCAAATAATCATCTGATCATATTCAATTATGTATCACAAATTACAATAAATAAAAAAGGAGGATTAAAAAAAAATGCGAGATCTAAAAACATATCTCTCCGTGGCACCAGTGGTAAGTACTCTATGGTTCGGGGCTTTAGCGGGTCTCTTGATAGAGATCAATCGTTTTTTTCCGGATGCATTGATATTCCCTTTTTTTTCATTCTAGTCTAGTTATTGGCGCAAGAAGGGGTGAAGAAGATAAAAGATACAATCAAATATCTGGGATTAATCCCCTCCTTCTTTATTATTTCTTTTTTTTTTTTTAGAATTCGAATATAAAAAGTTAGAAAAGAATAAAGAATAAAGGGTATTTGGACTCGGTGAAACTCGGAATCTTGTACAGGCTTCAATGGAATTGAATGAATAATTCAATTCCATTTCCATTCTTAATAGAGTGAGACCAGAAATGGAAATAGAATGGCTAGGGTGGGGGCAACAATATCATACAAAATACTTAAATGAAAACTGAAATACTGCACTGCGATTCGAAAATTGGAAATCATAGTATTACTTAAATTTTCCTGTCCTATATTAATGGAAACGAAATCCTTCATAATTTTATTTAGAATTTTCAACTTTTACTTTTTTCATTCCTTTCTTCTTCGCTTCGAGTCCTAAAAAATAGAAGAGTTAAGTAAATCAAAAAAAAGGAGGTTCATGGCCAAGGGTAAAGATATCCGAGTAAGGGTTATTTTGGAATGTACCTGTTGTGCTCAAAAGAGTGTTAATAAGGAATCAACGGGTATTTCCAGATATATTACTCAAAAGAATCGACACAATACGCCTAGTCGATTAGAACTAAGAAAATTCTGTCCTTGTTGTTGCAAACATACGATTCATGCAGAGATAAAGAAATAGAAAAACAGATCGCTTGCGTGTCACCCGTCCAAAAGGAATATGAAAAATGATCTAGTTCTCATATATATTCTCTAATATATATATATTAAATATATAAATTAGATTAGATATATATACCATAATATAACATCTATTTTTTTATATTCTATAACAAAAAAAAATAAGAAAAGCAATAAAACAAAAATCCTTTTTTTGGTAAGAAATAGGATTCTCGGGATAGGAATAAACAAACCATGGATAAATCTAAGCGACTTTTTCTTAAACCCAAGCGATCTTTTCGTAGGCGTTTGCCCCCGATCCAATCGGGGGATCGAATTGATTATAAAAACATGAGTTTAATTAGTCGATTTATTAGTGAACAAGGAAAAATATTATCTAGACGGGTGAATAGATTGACCTTAAAACAACAACGATTAATTACGATTGCTATAAAACAAGCTCGTATTTTATCTTCGTTACCTTTTCTTAATAATGAAAAAAAAATTGAAAAAGGCGAGTCGACCGCTAGAACTACTCCTACCGGTCTTAAAACAAAAAAAAACTAGAGTTATTCTTCAATTGAATTCAAATTTGAATTGAAACTCAAATCCAATTTGAATTGATGTTTTGTTGGAAAACAACGCCAATCAAATTTAGGTTGTTGTGTTATAAGAAAAAAGAAAATCGGTGAAGAAGAATCAATCTTTTTATATTGAACGTGGTTGTTCATTTTGATGACTTTATCATATGAATCATATTTTTTCATACAAATCCCTACTCTACTACCTTCCCGGAGTTCATTCTCCGGGGAATTTTTATTTTATGATCTCGTTGGCAATCATAAAAAGGCAATTACCCTTTAATATAGCTATTTGTGCAACTATTTTACGATTAACAAGCAATTGCCTCTTGTACAGATTATACAAAAAATTACGATAACTATTGTACATTTTTTTTTGATTCTTACCAATTACTGCATTTATTCGATTGATCCACAAACCGCGAAAATCTCTTTTTTTCCTATCTCTATCCCGATGAGCCGAAACCAAAGCTTTTATTTTCTGTTGAGTAATAGTTCGAGTAATTCTTGAATGAGCCCCACGAAAGCTTGATGTAAATAAACGAATTCTTGTTCTACGTTTCCGAGCTATATATCCTCGTTTAATTCTGGTCATTGAGTAAATTAAATGAAATGAGACTTTGATGAATAACTATTAGATTCATTTTATTTTCTTTCAGTTATTCTTTTTCCTTTCCTAGTTTATTAATAACAAAAATGGATTCTTCCAATGTATAAAGTAAGAATTTCAATGGCTTTTGCTACTATAACCTTCCCAACCACGATTTTTTTCTTTTGATTTTGAAGCATTTAACTTCGAAATAAGAGAGTGTATTGAGAAAAAACATAGTAAAGTAAATAAAATAGAAAAAGAAATGGTGGGTTCCATCGTTTCTATGATTACTTTTAAAACGGTGAGATCCTCTCTATACACCGGAGCCCCTTCCTCGGTTTAATCAATATTTTTGTTAACTTGTACAGTTCACACTCTTTGGCTCTACCCATGAAATATCAAGTAATAGGTCTTTCACAACGAAATCTAGCTATACAGTAACGGTATTTAAGTATGAAGATTCGCTGGGTAGCTGACCCTCTTAGTCCGTTCTTGCAAAAATAAGGGCATAATTATTCCGCTTTTTAATTGAACTATAGGATTTCCCCCGCTTAATGGATAAGCATTTACTACCAATGGTGAAATCTTTCTCATCTTAAATTGCAAATTGAGGTGATTGGGTTTGCACCAATCCAAACCATAAATTTGATACACAATAGAAGACTCTCTATATATTATTTATTATTCATTTTTTTATTTTATATTATATATATTAGTTAAGATTAGTTAAGATAGTGAATGGAAGAGCTCCATTCACTATCTTAACCGATCCCCCCATACTGGAATTTTTTTTTGTCCTTTTTTTTTTTAGTCTATGATCTGAACGAGTCGCACATACACCCTAGTACAGGTTCCTCGGCGCTGAGGACATCCCCGAAGAGCGGGGGATTTCGTGACATTTCGGATTGGCTGTCTTGTGTTTCTAATAAGTTGTTTCATAGTTGGCATGGTGAGTCGTATACATAATGAGTTGGTTTAGATCAATCATAACCCAATGATTATGAATCAGTTATATTCTATTAATAGATTCTTTACTATTTATTATCATATTTCTATTAATTAATCTATTAATAGAAATATGATAATAAATCAGATAAGAAGACTAAATTAATAAGAAAAAAAGATATCAAATCGTGTATTTTCGCGGAATCCTTGCTGCTAATTTTTTATTCAACCGCTACAAGATCAACAATTCCGTGGGCTTGGGCTTCTGCTGCTGACATAAAAACATCCCTTTCCATGTCTTCGGATACAAGCCATAAAGGTTTGCCTGTTCTTTGTACATAAACCCTTGTGATAGTTTCGCGAAGCTTCAGTAGTTCTTCTGCTTCCAGGATAAATTCTCCCGTTTGTGCCTCATAAAAAGAACTAGCGGGTTGATGGATCATTACCCTGAGGATATAAAATAATAATGGTTTCCTATCTCTCGCACGATAAGGCGAGAGATAGGAAAAAAAAGACAGAATTGAACAACCGTACAGGCATCTTTTGCGTATTGCATACGGCTCTACTATGGAATTGATTTCTACCTTCCATCGAAGAAATAGAAAAAATACTGGGTCTATCAGACCCAGATCAGTATCAGTAAATGATCCAATAACCATCCTTCCTTTTTTGTAGTATTTCTAAAATACTATGATGGTTCCGTTGCTTTATTATTTCGTCTGTTCTTCAGCAATCCCAAAGTGTCTTTTTTTTTTTCAAACAGTTAATATATATATATATTCTTTTATAGCATATATATTGTTAAAAACATAAATCTTGTTAAAACCTTTCCGGTGTAAAAACCGAAAACAAAAAAGTTTGTGACACTGAAATAGGCTCCTGATAGATCATATAAAATGGTAAATAGTCTTTTTTCATACTACTCTTTCGATACATAATCGAATGGTTTTGGAAATTTTGAAAAAAAAAACTCATATCGAACTTGAAGTGCCATGCTATTATTACTTAATATTGGCGAAGGCATAGTCTTCTTTTTTTTTTCTCAAATAAAAGACTCATTGGCGCCAAGCGTGAGGGAATGCTAAACGTTTGGTAATTTCTCCTCCTGCCAAAAGAAAAGATCCCATTGAAGCGGCTAATCCCATGCATACTGTCTGTACATCGGGTTGTACAAATTGCATAGTATCATAAATAGCTATTCCGGGTATTACCCATCCGCCCGGAGAATTTATAAACAGATACAAATCTTTGTTATCGTCCTCCATACTGAGATATACCATAAGGCCAATAAGTTGATTCGATATTTCACTATCAACCTCTTGGCCTAAAAAAAGGAGTCTTTCTCGATAAAGTCGGTTGATTAGGATAAGATTTTATCCCTTAAGAGCCGTACATGCATCTTTTGATGCATACGGTTCACAAAAGATCGCAAAAATAAATCAATGTGTAGATTTCAACCCTCTTCACTTTTCATTTTCCTAATGAACTTCTAACGAAGGGAAAGGTATTTTTCTTACATTATTACATTATTTCAAGAAAGACAACTTTTGATCCCTTCCTTTATCCATATAAAAATTTTTTTACATATAGAATAGAAGAAATATATAGAATGTATTAAACTTATTGAACTAACTCCTCATTGATGTATTGTTTTCATCGAGATCGAATCAAAATCGCAATGTAATTTTCTTGTTTCTGAATGGGCTTCTTCAATTCTTTTCTTTTAGGTTTCTATTCTACTCTGAGTAAAGATCTGCCCGATTTTGATTTGCACATATAGGACAAATACTCCAATACCATATCTTTTTGCTACGACTTCCCTTTTTCTTAATTTATTATTTTATGTTTTCTGGCACATATATGACATGCTAGAAGTAGTAATCGTAGATATATTACCTTTTTTTTTCTAAACAGAGCCTGGATACTTTATTTTATTGGTCCAGCCAAGCCAACCATAAAAACTTCAAAATTGATAATAGTAATCTGGATATCCCTTCAAAAATCGATCTAATTGCACTTCATTACACTTCACGCTCCAGATTTTTGATGATTCAATCAAAATTTTTCGGGGTGAAAGAGAGGATACCTCGATCGGGGGAGAAAACGGGGAAATCCCATATAACCCAATATATCTTACAAGTCGCACTATATGTCAACCCAAGATGCATCTTCCTCTCCAGGACTTCGAAAGGGAACTTTTGGAACACCAATAGGCATTAAATCAAGAACAAAAATAAAGTAATATATGTCACTTTGATGTGGAAACGTAAAAATTGGTTTATTGTGTTAAAAATTATTTGTCTTTATCATCTTGTATTTATAAATGATAAATAAAAAAGGGGGGTGGGGGGGGGAATACCAAATGAAAAAAAAAAAAATAAATAAAAGATAGTTCTTACGAACAGGTTCTTTGAATGATAAAAACTATGTCCGCATTCACGGATAGAAACACGCATAAAAAATAGGATCTCCCCCACCACCAACACCACCATTGCGTATTGTTATTTATCGGGTATAGAATAAAATAGATCCGCTTTTTTTTGTTCCTATGAATATGATTGTTCCATCTTTCCTAAAAACCTAGAAAAAAAAATGTAATCCCTTACCCGATATAATCTACTGCAAGTGGGGTTCCATAGTTTATTTTTTTCCAGTGCAATAAAGTTACATAGTGTCTATTTTTTGCTGATAAAAGGGGTATTCTCATGGGTTTGCCTTGGTATCGTGTTCATACCGTTGTATTAAATGATCCCGGCCGTTTACTTTCTGTCCATATAATGCATACAGCTCTGGTTGCTGGTTGGGCCGGTTCGATGGCTCTATATGAATTAGCAGTTTTTGATCCCTCCGACCCTGTTCTTGACCCAATGTGGAGACAGGGTATGTTCGTTATACCCTTCATGACTCGTTTAGGAATAACCAATTCGTGGGGCGGTTGGAGTATCACAGGGGGGACTACGACGAATCCGGGTATTTGGAGTTATGAAGGTGTGGCCGGAGCACATATTGTGTTTTCGGGCTTGTGCTTTTTGGCGGCTATCTGGCATTGGGTCTATTGGGATCTAGAAATCTTTTGTGATGAACGTACAGGAAAACCCTCTTTGGATTTGCCAAAAATATTTGGAATTCATTTATTTCTTGCAGGGGTGGCTTGTTTTGGTTTTGGCGCATTTCATGTAACCGGATTGTATGGTCCTGGAATATGGGTGTCCGATCCTTATGGCCTAACCGGAAGGGTGCAATCCGTAAATCCCGCATGGGGTGTAGAAGGTTTTGATCCTTTTGTTCCCGGTGGAATAGCCTCTCATCATATTGCAGCAGGGACATTGGGTATATTAGCGGGCCTTTTCCATCTTAGTGTGCGTCCACCCCAACGTCTATACAAGGGATTGCGTATGGGAAATATTGAAACCGTCCTTTCCAGTAGTATCGCTGCTGTATTTTTTGCAGCTTTTGTTGTTGCTGGAACAATGTGGTATGGTTCAGCAACAACCCCGATTGAATTATTTGGTCCAACTCGTTATCAATGGGATCAGGGATACTTCCAGCAAGAAATATATCGACGAGTTGGTGCTGGACTAGCCGAAAATCAAAGTTTATCAGAAGCTTGGTCTAAAATTCCCGAAAAATTAGCTTTTTATGATTACATCGGCAATAATCCGGCAAAAGGGGGATTATTTAGAGCGGGCTCAATGGATAATGGAGATGGAATAGCCGTCGGTTGGTTAGGACATCCTATCTTTAGAGATAAAGAGGGGCGTGAACTTTTTGTACGACGTATGCCTACTTTTTTTGAGACATTTCCGGTTGTTTTGGTAGACGGAGACGGAATTGTTAGAGCCGATGTTCCTTTTCGAAGGGCAGAATCGAAGTATAGTGTCGAACAAGTAGGTGTAACTGTTGAGTTCTATGGTGGCGAACTCAACGGAGTCAGTTATAGTGATCCTGCTACTGTGAAAAAATATGCTAGACGTGCTCAATTGGGTGAAATTTTTGAATTAGATCGTGCTACTTTGAAATCGGATGGTGTTTTTCGTAGCAGCCCGAGGGGTTGGTTTACTTTTGGACATGCTTCGTTTGCTCTTCTCTTCTTTTTCGGGCACATTTGGCATGGTGCTAGAACTTTGTTCAGAGATGTTTTTGCTGGTATCGATCCTGATTTGGATGCTCAAGTCGAATTTGGAGCATTCCAAAAACTGGGAGATCCAACTACAAGAAGACAAATAGTCTGATAGAACATTCTTTCTTTTTGTGTTGTTCCTTTTTTTTTACTATATTTTTTGGTGTAAT